TAAAGTATAGGGTAGGGACCATTTCCTCCTTGGTTTTCTACTAAGCGGGGTAGAGCAGTCTGGTAGCTCGCAAGGCTCATAACCTTGAGGTCACGGGTTCAAATCCTGTCTCCGCAACCTCTTCGTTAAAATGAAAATGAATATACCTTTTTTAGAATTCCAAATTCCAAAGGAATAATAAAAACTATCGAAATGACCCCACATATAATCTATGATCTATTGATTACTTACGTTATCTTGTGCGGATAGCGGGAATCGAACCCGCATCTTCTCCTTGGCAAAGAGAGATTTTACCATTTAACCATATCCGCATTTTTTGGTTATTATAGTGGCTACATACATATATGATATCTGCCCGGCTCCTAATTTGTGAAGTACCGGACCCAATATTAGCTTTTAGAATAATGCCAAATTTTCTTATTTGGTTTCTTACAATTTTTTGAAGGCAGACTTTTATTTTTTAGTTTTAGACGAAGAGGGTCAATAAATAAGAGAATTAAGTATAGCCACCAGAAATAACAATCCAATCCATAATGCTGTCCCAGAAAAGAAAACATTTTTTTTACTTGACCAGCCCTCGGGCGAAGCAAATACAACAGGTACACTAATCAATAAGATGAATGAAGTAACAATTAATACAAAAACAACCAATTGGAAAGCAAGAGTCATGCGTTTTATCCTCGATGCTACCACCAAGTGAACTATACCATTTGATTTCCCTAATTGGAGAAAAGAAATCACCCACATGATTGCACCTTCAAGAAAATGACTACAAAGTGACTAACGGAGAGATGGCTGAGCGGTTCATAGCCCCGGTCTTGAAAACCGGTATAGTTTCAAGAACTATCGAGGGTTCGAATCCCTCTCTCTCCTTATAGTTGATCATTGAATAGACATGGTTCGTTATGGGGATATACGCAATATGGTAGACTGGCTTGGCCATCCCACGTAGCCAAGCCATAAAAAAGAAATGAAATATTAAATTTTAGATAGACCTACTTTAAAATACTTAGATCTCGTATCTCTTCTCAATTGAGGGGGGTCATAGAAAGAACCGGTTCGAAATCCCGATCAATTCCTCTCTCAAACCCAGCTGACGCTGCACGAGCCCGTCCTGCGTGCCACAAATGACCGACGAAAAATAAAAATCCTAGACAAAAATGTGAGGTTGCTAACCAACTTCTCGGAGAGACATAATTGACTGCATTTATTTCGGTAGCCACGCCTCCCACAGAATTTAAGGAACCTAATGGGGCATGGGTCATATATTCTGCGGAACGTCGTTCCTGCCAAGGTTGTATATCCTTTTTTAAACTATTTAAATCTAACCCATTTGGTCCCCTTAGAGGCTCTAACCACGGAGCACGCAGATCCCAAAAGCGCATAGTCTCTCCTCCAAAAATGACCTCGCCAGTGGGGGAACGCATCAGATATTTACCTAACCCCGTAGGACCTTGAGCGGCTCCCACGTTCGCTCCAAGACGTTGGTCTCTAACTAAAAAGGTAAAGGCTTGAGCTTGCGAAGCTTCTGGTCCCGTGGGTCCGTAAAACTCACTAGGATAAGCGGTATTATTGAACCAGACAAAACAACAAGCAGTGAAACCAAATATAGATAAAGCCCCTAAACTATAAGATAAGTAGGCTTCGCCGGACCATACAAGTGCGCGGCGCGCCCAAGCAAAGGGTTTAGTTAGGATATGCCAGATTCCACCGAGTATACAAATAGAACCTACCCAGACATGGCCTCCAATTAGATCTTCCAAATCGTCCACACTTACAATCCATCCGTCTCCACCAAAAGGAGATTTCAGTAAAAAACCAAATATGATACTTGGACTCAGGGTTAAGTTAGTAATTTTTCGTACATCTCCCCCTCCTGGGGCCCAAGTATCATATACACCCCCAAAATAAAGCGCTTTGAAGACTAAAAGAAAAGCACCTATACCCAATAATATTAAATGAATACCTAAAATAGTGGTCATTTTATTTCGGTCCTTCCATACATAACGAAATAAAGGAAAATATTCTTCTATAATCTCAGGTCCAAGAAGTGCATGATAAATACCACCAAAGCCCAATACAGCAGAGGAAATTAAATGAAGGACTCCGGATACAAAGTATGGAAAGGTATCTAGAATTTCCGCTCCAGGTCCTACCCCCCAACCTAGAGTCGCTAGGTGTGGAAGTAAAATTAATCCCTGTTCATACATAGGTTTCTCTGGTCCGAAATGGGCCACTTCAAATAGATTCATTGCTCCGGCCCAGAAAACTATTAATCCAGCATGCGCTACATGGGCCCCTAAGAGTTTACCCGATAAATTGATCAATCGGGCATTACCAGCCCACCAAGCGAAACCCGTGGTTTCTTGGTCCCGACCAGCTAAGGCTAAAGTTGTATTAAAGAGCGTTTCCACGTGGGAGAACCTCCTCGGGGAATATAAGGTTTTCATGAGGCTGATCTTGGGCGGCCATCCATGCACGAATACCTTCATTTAATAAAATATTTTTTGTGTAGAAAGTTTCAAATTCAGGATCTTCCGATGCCCGAATTTCTTGTGAAACGAAATCATAGGCACGTAAGTTCAAGGCCAGGCCAACTACTCCCAGAGCACTCATCCATAAACCGGTTACTGGTACAAATAACATAAAGAAATGTAACCAACGTTTATTTGAAAAAGCAACCCCAAAGATTTGGGACCAAAATCGGTTAGCAGTAACCATTGAATAGGTTTCTTCAGATTGAGTTGGGTTAAAGGCGCGGAATGTATTTGCGCCATCACCGTCTTCAAATAAAGTATTTTCTACGGTAGCACCATGAATAGCGCATAGCAGGGCAGCACCCAGTACACCGGAAACTCCCATCATATGAAAGGGGTTCAATGTCCAATTATGAAACCCCTGAAAAAAGAGGATGAATCGGAAAATAGCCGCTACACCAAAACTAGGTGCAAAAAACCAACCAGACTGACCTAGCGGATAAATAAAGAATACAGAAACAAAAACAGCAATTGGAGCAGAGAATGCGATGGCGTTATAAGGCCGCAATTGAACAGATCGGGCAAGCTCAAATTGTCGTAGCATGAAACCAATTAATCCGAAAGCACCGTGAAGAGCCACAAATGTCCACAAACCTCCTAATTTACACCAACGTGTAAAATCTCCTTGCGCGTCAGGACCCCAGAGTAACAACAAAGAATGGGCTAAACTATTTGCAGGAGTAGAAACTGCGGCAGTTAAGAAATTACAACCTTCCAAATAGGAACTAGCCAATCCATGGGTATACCAGGAAGTTACAAAGGTTGTACCCGTGAACCAACCACCTAAAGCAAAATAGGCACAAGGAAAGAGTAATATACCCGACCACCCTACAAAAAGAAAACGGTCTCTCCGTAACCAGTCATCCATGGTATCAAATAAATCCTTGTCGTTTTTCGTAGATTGACCAAGGGTCATAGTCATAGTAATACTCCTATTAAACTACTTCGACCATTTCCGAGCACCCTATAGGATTTTTGGTATAGTATAGCCTATCTGAAAATTTTTGTTCTTACGGTATTATTGATGTATCTTGAACCATGCCTTCCAATGGGTTTCGAAGATCCAATTTTTGCTGATGGGTCAATTCATGAATGTTTAATTCTAAATTATTTTATATTTTAAAGACCTCTTTTAATAAAGACTAATTTAATGAATGACAATTATATACTGACTGCCTAATCCTACTTATCTTCAGACCAACTACTAAAAATCAAGTTATAAGTCTAAATTTTGTTTTTTATTAAATCAGCTAGAAATTCAAATCCAAATGGTCTTTGTAAATATATAAAAATATAAAACTAAAAGTCTCTTGTTTAACTATCGGAATAGCAGATTGAATCATTATTAAATGGATAAGGTCCACTTCCTTAATTTGTCAATAAGGTATTTTTTTCCATCTAAAATATCTACAATAAATGAAAAGAACATATAAATTTCGTAATTTCGAGTTCATGTTTTGAACTTCCTCTTATATTTGTATTTGTTAAATAAAAAAAGGACTAGAATGAATAGCCCCTTATCGGATTTGAACCAATGACTTACGCCTTACCATGGTGTTACTCTACCGCTGAGTTAAAGGGGCCTATTCACTTGACTTTAACCATTTAACTAGGAGTAAAGATAGAGACTCAGCATCGAGAATGAATACTATCTAGATCGATTTGTATTCGCTGGATTATTCCTAATATTCCCTATATTGAATTTTGCATATTTTATGGGGTATTTCGTTTACGTACATGCACGTGCTCATTTTTATTGTAAATTCTTTTTAAACCTCAATAAAGTTATAAAAAAATTATAAAAAAAAGGGTGAGAACATTCTGAGTTTCTTGCTATTGAAAATTGAGAAACTCAGTATTCAAGTAAGCCCCCATCGTCTAGTGGTTCAGGACATCTCTCTTTCAAGGAGATAGCGGGGATTCGAATTCCCCTGGGGGTAGGTACTCTGAAAGAAATTTTATTATTGATTACCAAGTTTGAGTAGAAAATTAAGTTCGAATTATTCCCGGGTCGATGCCCGAGTGGTTAATGGGGACGGACTGTAAATTCGTTGGTAATATGCCTACGCTGGTTCAAATCCAGCTCGGCCCATGAACTCCACCCTCCTTTATGTCATGTCCCTTTTTCTAGGGATTGTAGTTCAATTGGTTAGAGCACCGCCCTGTCAAGGCGGAAGCTGCGGGTTCGAGCCCCGTCAGTCCCGACGGATCCAATCTAAAATAACTTTTATTAATTAAAAAAATTTGTAACAAAGTTAATTTTTTTATTTTTGATATACAATAAAGTGGAAGCCAAAACTTTTTTATGGGATTAAATCCCGAGTTAGTACGCTATAAAAAAGGAAGGAATGATGGAGGTCAATATTTTTGCATTTAGTGCTACTGCCCTAATGATTCTATTTCCGACTGCCCTTCTCCTTATTCTTTATGTAAAAACAGTAAGTCAAAATAATTAATTACTCTTAATACTCTAATACTCTAAAAAAAAATTACTCCATAACTCTTTACTTTATGAGTTGGCTTATAAAAAAAATTTATAGTACATATTTTGAATGTCACTGATAAAGATAAAGAAGGGGTCGAATCCGCCATATACTAAATAAGAGCCGTAAATGACTGGTATGCCTGTATAAATGGATCGTGGGGTGGGGGAGTGATCAATAAATGAAACCCAGACTATCTATTAGGTATTTTTTTTAGTTGGAAAAAAATAAAAAGTTTTGAAATCTCTTTTCGGTGAAAAGTATGATAATAAAGAATCAAATTGAAAAAGTTGGATCTCCCCAAAATTTAACCTAGCAGCACTTCTAGAGTCCACTTCTTCCCCATATTACTAGTGAAAGGGAAAAGGTAAAGACTACCATTAAAGCAGCCCAAGCGATACTGACTATAGTCATGTAAATTATCTCCCTTATCTCTGGCTTTATTCAAACGTTCTCTAATACACTAACAATAATAGTGGAATCCCTATTGCAGCATGATCTAATAAGGAACTCTTCCTAATGAAACGTATAGGAATTAAGTCATTTTTAAAAATTATTCGTTTCTTTATTTCTTTTTTTTATAAGTTATAAGACAAATTCACAAAAACCGAAAAGTGAAAGATCAAAATATTCCTAAATCTCTAATCCGAATCTAACAAAGGGAATTTTTACCCGTTATCTGATTAATCGGACAAAATTTTCATTTTGATTATATAGTCTATTGCTATTAAAAAAAAAAAAGAGAATTTAATTTAGTTGATCAGGCGACACCCAGATTTGAACTGGGGAAAAAAGGATTTGCAGTCCTCCGCCTTACCACTCGGCCATATCGCCAAAAGGGAAAAACAAACTGCCTTTTTTTATTGGAAGGCTCTTCCTAAAAAACCCTAGTTTATTTCACCCTCTTTGTATGGATTTTAGCCAGCCTTTCAATTACTTTTAGCAAAAATAAATAATAAAGAATCAACATTTCTTTCAGTTTCAGATTAGTAAAACTTTATCATCAGGTTTTTTTCGTTGGCCCATCCATTCACCTGGTCATTCAGAATGAATGCCTTGTAAGTTGTGATTCTTAAGAATATGTTTCTATAAATTGTTGAGTCTTTTTTCCTCATCCAATTATTCTCAAATGAACCCGATCAAGGTTACAAAAAATAACAACATACGATAAGAATAACGACCCAAACATCGATCAAGAATTCCAATTAGTTCTTCTCTTTCATTAGGTCTTTTAGGAACTTTCCTTGGAATTCCTAAATTGTGATTATTTTAGTAGGTTATTCGCTCATAATTACGATCTTCGTCACTCACTATTTTAAATTCGACAATGTAGAACCACCTCTTCAGGTATTTAAATTAAATTATGTGTTTCAACACAGATTTATACTCAAGCGAAACATTTCCAGATCAAAATTTATAATAAAATGTATGTATTAGGTATATCTAAATATAAAAATTTTTTCACTTGGATAAAGTAATATTTCTTTGGTTAATAACACCCAAAAATTCTAGAGGGTGGAGATTTCAAATTGGCATATCAAAATTCGTGTCCGTCATGTAACATCAAACGTTTTGGGTTCAGAAGCCGAATTATAAAACATTTTTTTTGCCTGAAGAATTTCTGGGTTTCGTACTTTTAGAAGAGGCAATTTCGTAGCAAGCCTTTATTATTGGGACTCACAACAGCATCTTTTAATCCTAAAAGTTTCATCTCGGAAGCAAGTTTTCAAAAAACTGCTCGGATTTTATAAAAGCAGCTCTCGGAGGCCGTATTTATGGGTTCAATGGATTCAAAAAACTTATTACTATTATATTACATAGATAAAGAATAAAGATTGGGGCTTATATATATGTCCGGAACAAATAATCAGGGGGATGAAGATAAATGACAAAAAGATATTGGAACATAAATTTGGAGGAGATGCTGGAGGCTCGAGTTCATCTTGGGCATAGTACTCGGAACTGGAATCCTAAAATGGCTCCCTATATTTCAGCAAAGCGTAAAGGTATTCATATTATAAACCTGACTAGAACGGCACGCTTTTTATCCGAAGCTTGTGATTTGGTTTTTGATGCCGCAAGTAGGGGAAAAACATTCTTAATTGTTGGGACCAATAATGCAGCAGATGAGGCAGTAGCGCGAGCTTCTATATGGGCCCGGTGTCATTATGTTAATAAAAAATGGCTTGGCGGTATGTTAACAAATTGGTCCACCACAGAAACAAGACTTCAGAAGTTAAGGGACTTGAGAATGAAACAAAAACAGGGGGGGCTCAATAATCTTCCAAAAAAGGAGGCAACTATGTTGAAAAGAAAATTAGCCCACTTGCAAAAATATCTGGGTGGTATTCAATATATGGCGGGGTTACCTGATATTGTAATCATTATTGATCAACACAAAGAATCGACGGCCTTACAAGAATGTAGAACTTTAGGAATTCCAACCATTTGTTTAAGTGATACAGATTGTGATCCTAATCTATCAGATATTCCAATTCCAGCAAATGATGACGCGACAGCTTCAATTAGATTTATTCTTAACAAATTAGTATTCGCAATTTGTCAGGGTTATTTTAGTTATTTAAGAAAGCCCTAATGACTGCTGAATAATATTTGAAATTAAAAACAAACTCACTGAAAAAAAAATTGTTGAACGTTCTATTTCATAAGGGGGCACACATGAATGTTTTATCATGTTCCATCAATAATCTAAAAGAGTTATATGATCTAGCTGGTGTCGAAGTCGGCCAACATTTCTATTGGCAAATAGGAACTTTGCAAGTGCATGGCCAAGTACTTATAACGTCTTGGATTGTCATTGGTATTTTATTAGGTTCAGCCACTATAGTTGTTCGTAACCCACAAATTATTCCGACTGGGGATCAGAATTTTTTTGAATATGTTCTTGAATTAATTCGAGATGTGAGTCAAACCCAAATTGGTGAAGGTTATGGTCCTTGGGTTCCTTTTATTGGTACGCTATTTCTATTTATTTTTGTTTCAAATTGGTCAGGGGTTCTTTTACCGTGGAAAATATTAAAATTACCTCATGGGGAGTTAGCCGCACCCACGAATGATATCAATACTACTGTTGCTTTGGCTTTACTCACGTCAGCGGCTTATTTCTATGCGGGCCTTTCAAAAAAAGGAATGGGTTATTTCGGTAAATATATTAAACCAACTCCGATTCTTTTACCCATTAACATTTTAGAAGATTTCACAAAACCTCTATCACTCAGTTTTCGACTTTTTGGGAATATTTTAGCGGAGGAATTAGTAGTTGTTGTTCTTGTTTCCTTAGTACCTTTAGTAGTTCCTATCCCCGTCATGCTCCTTGGATTATTTACAAGTGGTATTCAAGCGCTTATTTTTGCAACTTTAGCCGCAGCTTATATAGGTGAATCCATGGACGATTATCATTGAACTCATTGGTTATTTTTTTTTAGCTCGGCCCATCAATGATAGAAGACCTATAGAATTGCACTTTCCTCAAAATGTAAAGTGTGTTTCTATTATAGATCTCACAAAGGAGCTTTTTCCTAATCCTTCAATTTATATAATTTGAGTATCAATAAATACTTTCTTTTTTCGTGAAGAACTGGGAAAATCAAAATTAGCATTACTTTGAATTAATTCCCAATTCTATTCACTAATGCATTACATTGTATCATTAACGACTTTTTATTTATTTTTTTTGTACCAGAACTTTAACTTTATTATGAATCCAATTATTTCTGCTGCTTCTGTGATTGCTGCTGGCTTTGCCGTTGGACTTGCTTCTATTGGACCTGGGATTGGTCAAGGTACTGCGGCGGGTCACGCTGTAGAAGGGATCGCGCGACAGCCCGAGGCGGAGGGGAAAATACGAGGCACTTTACTGCTTAGTCTAGCTTTTATGGAAGCTTTAACAATTTATGGGTTGGTTGTCGCATTAGCTCTTTTATTTGCGAATCCTTTTGTTTAATGTTCTTATTTTTCGCAGAACGAAGATAATTTGGTTCATTAAATTCTATAAAAATCAGATGAGCCGACCAATAATTGCGTACATCTTTTATGTTCGTCTTTGAAAGGACGCTAATCCGTTTCCAACTAGTTAAAAATGTTTTGGTCTTCCTATACTTTCATAAACTAAATAAAAGAAAGAAAAATGGAGGTGACGTACTACAAAAATAGTTTGAGGAGAATTTATGAAAAACGTAACCTATTATTTCCTTTCTTTGGCCTCCCGATCACCTGCTGGCAGTTTCGGCTTGAATACCAATAATTTAGTAACAAGTCTTATAAATATAAGTGTAGTACTTGGTGTATTGATCATTTTTGGAAGCGGAGTTTTAAGGGATTTTTTAGATAATCGAAAAAATAAGATCGCAAACACGATTCAAGTTTCAGAAAAACTTTATAGTGGCGCTGTTGAAAAACGAGAAAAAGCCCGGGCGCGTTTATGTAAAGTTGAAACGGAAGCCAAGCAGTTACGAGTTACTAGATACTCTGAAATGGAACGTGAAGAGTTGAGTTTGATTAATTCAACTTATAAGACTTTAGAACAATTGGAAAAAAAAAAAAAAGAAACTTGCTGGTTTGAACAACAAACGGCCATTAATGACGTCCGACAATGGGTCTTACAACAAACCTTACAAAGAGTTTTAAAAACTCTGAATAGTTGTTTGAATGTTGAGTTGCATTTACGTACAATTCGTGCTAATATTGGTATGTTGGGAACACTTAAATAAAAAGTTTATTCACCTTTATTTTCTATTGCACATATTATTAGATTGGGTTTTACAAATCAAAAAAGAAGTAAGAAAGAATCATGGTAACTATTCGAGCCGACGAAATTAGTAATATCATTCGGGAGCGCATTCAACATTATACTAAAAAAATAAATATTTTAAATACCGGTACCGTTCTTCAGGTTGGGGATGGCATTGTACGTATTTACGGTCTTGATGAAGTAATGGCAGGGGAATTAATAGAATTTGAAGAGGGTACAATGGGGATTGCTCTCAATTTGGAATCAAAGAATGTTGGTGTCGTTTTAATGGGTGACGGGTTGGGGATAAAAGAAGGAAGTTCGGTAAAAGCAACAGGAAAGATTGCTCAGATTCCCGTCGGTGACGCCTATTTGGGTCGTGTTATAAATGCCCTGGCTAACCCGATTGATGGTAGGGGCAAAATTTCATCTTCTGAATTTAGATTAATTGACTCCCCAGCTCCGGGGATTCTTTCCCGTCGTTCCATATATCAGCCTCTTCAAACAGGGCTCATTGCGATTGATTCGATGATACCGATAGGACGTGGCCAGCGAGAATTAATTATTGGAGATCGAAAAACCGGTAAAACAGCAGTCGCGACAGATACAATTCTCAATCAACAAAGTCAAAATATAATATGTGTTTATGTAGCTATTGGACAAAAAGCATCATCTGTCGCACAAGTTGTCACTACCTTACAGGAAAACGGAGCCTTACAATACACTATTGTTGTAGCTGAAATGGCGGATTCCGCCGCGACACTACAATATCTCGCTCCTTATACAGGGGCAGCTTTGGCTGAATATTTTATGTATAAGGAAAGACACACTTTAATTATTTATGATGATCTCTCCAAACAGGCCCAAGCTTATCGCCAAATGTCTCTTTTATTACGTAGACCCCCCGGTCGCGAAGCGTACCCAGGAGATGTATTTTATTTGCACTCAAGGCTTTTGGAAAGAGCTGCCAAATTAAGCTCGAAGTTAGGTGAGGGAAGTATGACCGCCTTACCCATAGTAGAAACCCAATCGGGAGATGTGTCCGCTTATATTCCTACTAATGTAATTTCAATTACGGATGGCCAAATTTTCTTATCCGCTGATCTATTCAATGCGGGACTTAGACCGGCTATTAATGTTGGGATCTCTGTTTCCCGAGTGGGTTCAGCAGCTCAAATTAAAGCCATGAAGCAAGTAGCTAGTAAATTGAAATTGGAACTTGCACAATTCGCAGAATTAGAGGCCTTTGCACAATTTGCTTCTGATCTTGATCAGGCTAGTCAAAATCAATTGGCAAGAGGTCAACGTTTACGCGAATTACTTAAACAATCCCAATCTGCTCCTCTTACGACCGCAGAGCAGATAATGACTATTTATGCTGGAATAAACGGTTATCTTGATTCATTCGAACTTGGGCAGATCAACGAATTTCTTCGTGAGTTATCTAATTACCTAAAATTTAATAAACCTCAGTTTCAAAAAATAATTAATTCGACCAATACATTTACTGAGGAAGCAGAGGCCATTTTGAAGGACACTATTCGGTCCCAGAAGGATCGATTTCTACTTCCGAAAGAGATCTAAAAACATATTTATCAAATTTTGTTTCACCATAATACTATAAATGACTGAAGTGTCTACTATGAATGCAATATCAGAAAAGTATTGAAAAAAAAAAAGAGATAGAAAAATCGCGCCCAATAGGATTTGAACCTATACCAAAGGTTTAGAAGACCCATGTCCTATCCATTAGACAATGGACGCTTTCTTGCTCTTTTTTTTCTTTGAAAAATCAATTCAAAAAGTCATCCTGAAATCCTTTTCAAAAAGAAAGCCCGGTTGAGTGCTTACCGGGCCATGAGAAGACAAAGGGTCTGAATAAAATAAAGGCAAAAACGTTAAATAATAAGAAGCTTAAGCATTTTTTTTATTTTAAAATCTGGACAAATATATAGAGTTATGGAAAAACTTAAATCTTGTTAAGTGGAATGTATACATGAATAGGACTTTTCCATTTTACGTTAAGGAGGGATGGCTGAGTGGATTAAAGCGTCGGATTGCTAATCCGTTGTACGAGTTATTTGTACCGAGGGTTCGAATCCCTCTCTTTCCATTTTTGCGAATTAAATCATTCGCAAAAATGGATATTTAGTCTTCTTCAGGTTTGGGATTACGTCGTGGATCATTAGAGAGGAACCCAAAGATAAATAGAGAAACAAAAAAGATAACTACGGTGTATACGAAGAGTTTTAGAATAGACATTAAAAATCTACCTTAGTTTGTTCAAAAAAACATCGACTCGATTCGCTATTTTTAGATTATCTATCCAATCTGGTTTTGTTACCAAGACTCTCTAAAAATAATTGACTCAAGTAATTTGAAGTACGAGTTTTCCTATTTTTATATCTTTTATAGTGTAAGGAACCTAAATCCGAGTAGGGTTTCTTATTGGAAAGCAGCAAGAGATGGTTTCCATTAAAGTAAATACTATCGAAGTTTACTTAATACTTAATCAATATGAAAATATGAAAGACTGCAGAATTTCAACGAAAACTGACAACAGCCTGCCAAACAAAAGCGAAGAGAAAGAAGAGCACAGGTATGACCGGCATAAAATTTATGATTGGATTCAAAAAAGAATAGGCTTCGGGCAATTTGTTGAAGAATAAATTACTCGAATAAAGGACAGAATCAATATAAATCAAACTAATAAATTTAGGCATTTTTTTA